CCTCTGGTATGGAGGGAATTGCACGTATCGAAATTAAAAAAAGAATCGATCTCATTCAGATAATAATCTATATGGGATTTCCTAAATTATTAATTGAAGATAAACCCCAAAGAGTCGCAGAATTACAGATGAATGTTCAAAAAGAACTTAATTGTGTCAATAGAAAACTAAACATTGCTATTACCAGAATTTCCAATCCATATGGGCATCCTAATATTCTTGCAGAATTTATAGCTGGCCAATTAAAAAATCGTGTTTCTTTTCGAAAAGCAATGAAAAAAGCTATTGAATTAACTGAACAGGCTAATACAAAAGGAATTCAAGTACAAATTGCAGGACGTCTCGACGGAAAAGAAATTGCACGTGTTGAATGGATCAGAGAAGGCAGAGTTCCTTTACAAACAATTGAAGCTAAAATTGATTATTGTGCCTATACAGTTCGAACTATTTATGGAGTCTTAGGAATAAAAATTTGGATTTTTGCAGACGAATAAAAAAAACTTTATTTGTCTTTACATTTTATCTAAGAATAAAAAACTAAAACTATCCAGTATAAAACTATACAGCAATAAAAAAATTGCAGTCTTCTTTTTTTTTTTTTTTAATAAGCAATTCTATAAGGTTGAATAAAAATTTCCATCAAAACTCCTTTGATATAATTGCTATGCTTAGTGTGTGACTCGTTAGTTTAGGATTCGATTAGATAAAGAAAAAAAAAAAATAAAAAAGAACTTACCTATAAGAGCAACTAATAACTATAGCATTAACAAAACCTAAGCAACTCATTGCTTCGCATTATCTGGATCCAAAAAAATCAGTCAAGATATGATAGACTGATCATATCATTGTAGCAACTGAATTTTTTGTAAAAAAAAAAAGAATAATGAAATATTATTATTAAGTTATGAAAGGTAATCGAAAAGTATGCGGATAAATGGAAGGATGAAAGAAAGAGAGAAAAAACTGAATATTAATGATATATGATTCCAATTTGGAAAGTCTATGAGGTCACTGTAAGAAAAGCAATGTAATAAAGCATGAATACAGATTCATTCATAATAATTAAAAAAATCTGTTCTGAAAACAAAAAATTAAGAGCCTTGAGCCAATAAAACTGAGAAAATTGACTCAAAAAAAAAAATTAAAAAATGAAATTAAAAAATTAATGTAAGAGCTCCATTGTAGAATTCGGGCCTAATGATTAATAACGAAGCGATGGGAACGACGGAACCCATGAATATAGAGGATTCTATTGAAAAACAAATCTTAGTAATTCATTGGACAGGATGGCGGAATACACCATAAACTTTATTATATATTTTTATTTAGATTCTGAGACCTCGTGGGATAAAAATAAAACTTAAATAGATATTGAAAGAGAAAATATTCGCCGGCGAAAAAAAAAAAAAAGAAAAATATAAAAGAAAAAAAATTATTTGTTAGAATATTCTAACTCTAACAAAAACGACATTCGAGATGATTATATTACGTTATTTTTAAATAAATATAAATCAAATTCATCTTGGATTCAAAAAAAAAAACACATAAACAAATTTATAAGAGATCAGATGAAAAAAAAAAACCATGATAAATAGGATTAATCATTAACTACATCTATATCTTAATACAAGCTTTTTTAGTTTTTTTTTTTATAGTACTTTTATTCGCGAGGAGCTGGATGAGAAGAAACTCTCACGTTCAGTTCTGTAGTAGAGATGGAATTTATAATTTAGAAAAAAAAACCATCAACTATAACCCAAAAAGAACCAGATTTCGTAAACAACATCGAGGAAGACTAAAAGGAATATCTTCTCGTGGGAATCGTATTTGTTTTGGCAGATATGCTCTTCAAACACTTGAACCCGCTTGGATCACATCTAGACAAATAGAAGCAGGGCGACGGGCAATGTCACGAAATGTACGACGCGGGGGAAAAATTTGGGTACGTATATTTCCAGACAAACCAGTTACAGTAAGACCCGCGGAAACGCGTATGGGTTCTGGGAAAGGATCCCCAGAGTATTGGGTAGCTGTGGTTAAACCAGGTAAAATCCTTTACGAAATGGGTGGTGTACCCGAAAATATAGCCAGAAAAGCTATTTCAATAGCGGCATCAAAAATGCCTATAAAAACCCAATTCATTATTTCTGAATAGGAATATAGAATGAAAAGGATAAAAAACTTTTAAGGATAAAAAGATTATCGGTTTTATTTTTTTGACAAACAATATTTTTTTACTTCGTCCTTTGCATTAAAAGAAGAGATACAAAAAAATGATATGATTCAACCACAAACCTATTTGAATGTAGCAGACAACAGCGGGGCTCGAGAATTGATGTGTATTCGAATAATAGGAGCTAGTAATCGCCGATATGCTCATATTGGTGACGTTATTGTTGCTGTAATCAAGGAAGCAATACCAAATACTCCTCTAGAAAGATCAGAAGTGATCAGAGCTGTAATTGTACGTACTTGTAAAGAACTCAAACGTAACAATGGGACGATAATACGATATGATGACAATGCCGCAGTTGTCATTGATCAAGAAGGGAATCCAAAAGGAACTCGAGTTTTTGGGGCGATCCCACGGGAATTGAGACAATTAAACTTTACTAAAATAGTTTCATTAGCTCCTGAGGTCTTATAAGACCTAAATATCGATAGTTATTATTAGTATAGGATAAAAAATTGGTATTGAAATAAAATTAATTTATCGATTGTGTATCACGCATATACCCTTAATAATTAAAAATTTTTAAATTTAATTCATATATTAATATATAATTCGTCTATATCTATATATCAATAAAAGAAAAAGAACATGTTGATTATATCAAAATTATAGAACAATAAGGAATTTTAACTTATCATGGGGAAAGACACTATTGCTGATATAATAACCTCTATACGAAATGCTGACATGAATAGAAAAAGAACAGTTCGAATAGGGTCGACTAACATAACCGAAAGCATTGTTAAAATACTTTTACGAGAGGGTTTTATCGAAAACGTAAGGAAACATCGCGAAAACAACCACTATTTTTTGATTTTAACCCTAAAACATAGGCGAAATAAGAAAGAATCCTATAAAACTATTTTAAATTTAAAGAGAATAAGTCGACCGGGTCTACGAATCTATTCTAACTCTCAACGAATTCCACGAATTTTAGGCGGAATCGGAATTGTAATCCTTTCGACTTCTCAAGGTATAATGACCGACCGAGAAGCTCGACTAAAAAGAATCGGCGGAGAAATTTTGTGTTATATATGGTAATCCTTCTAATATAAAAATTGGATATCCGGAACTTATTGTTAAAAAAGGGGGGTTGTGTACTACAAAAAAGTTTGGGATGTTTTACCTCGAATGAAATTAAAGAAAAAATTAATTAATGAAAATTTTATTTCTGAATCACTTCCGAACGGCATGGTTAGATTTTGTTTAGATACTAAGGATTTGTTTGATTTTAGGTCGTGCTTCTGAAAGGATTCGACATATTTTTGTATAGGTATACCTTTAGAAGAAAAAAGTAAAATTTTTAGCAAGTTCTTAGGTATCTTAGGTAAAAGTTAATCAGGGGACAACCGCTTTCTAGACCCCATAACAAGGATTCAAAAGAGTAATTGGTTTTTTTTTCAACATTCCTTTCACGAAGATACAATTAAAGATTAAAAAATATCAAGAAACCTTTTTTCGTCCAACAATTAAGTATATTCACAGAATTAAGGAATAACAACTATGAAAATAAGGGCGTCCGTTCGTAAAATTTGTGAAAAGTGTCGACTAATCCGTAGGAGGGGACGAATTATAGTAATTTGTTCCAACCCGAGGCATAAACAAAGACAAGGATAATCTTACTAAAGGAAATAAAGTAAAAGAAAAGGTACTTCCAAGGGGCTAAGTCCGTTTTGATATGAAATGGATATATCCATATATTTATTGTGAAATGAAAAAAAATATGGCAAAACCTATATTAAGAATTGGTTCACGTAAAAATACACGCAGTGGTTCACGTAAAAATGTACGTAGAATACCAAAAGGAGTTATTCATGTTCAAGCAAGTTTCAACAATACCATTGTGACCGTTACAGATGTACGGGGCCGGGTTATTTCTTGGTCCTCCGCGGGTACTTGTGGATTCAGGGGTACAAGAAGAGGAACACCTTTTGCTGCTCAAACTGCAGCAGGAAATGCTATTCGAGCAGTAGTGGATCAAGGTATGCAACGAGCTGAGGTAAGGATAAAAGGCCCTGGACTGGGAAGAGATGCAGCATTACGAGCTATTCGTAGAAGCGGTATACTTTTAAGTTTTGTACGAGATGTAACCCCTATGCCACATAATGGTTGTAGACCCCCTAAAAAAAGACGTGTATAGAACTAAATAAAGGCTGAAAGGGTTTCAAGAGAAATAAACGATTCAATGATCTGATCAAATAAAATTACTATGGTTCGAGAGAAAGTCAAAGTATCTACTCGGACACTACAGTGGAAGTGTGTTGAATCAAGAAGAGACAGTAAGCGTCTTTATTATGGACGCTTTATTCTGTCTCCACTTATGAAGGGTCAAGCCGACACAATAGGCATTGCGATGCGAAGAGCTTTACTTGGCGAAATAGAAGGAACATGTATTACACGTGCAAAATCTGAGAACATACCACATGACTATTCTAACATAGTAGGTATTCAAGAATCAGTACATGAAATTTTAATGAATTTGAACGATATTGTATTAAGAAGTAATCTATATGGAACGCGCAACGCGCTTATTTGTGTCCAAGGTCCCGGATATATAACTGCTCGGGACATAATTTTACCGCCCTCTGTGGAAATCGTTGATAATACACAACATATAGCTACCTTAACGGAACCAATAGATTTGTGTATTGGATTAAAAATCGAGAGAAATAGCGGATATAGTCTAAAAATGTCAAATAACTTTGAAGACAGAAGTTATCCTATAGATGCTGTATTCATGCCTGTTCAAAACGCGAATCATAGTATT